CACTAAAAAAAAACCCTTTTGTAGCGAATCATTTATTAAGAAAAATAAATAAACTTAACACAAAAGCAGAAAAGGAAATCATAATAACTTGGTCTCGAGCGTCTACCATTATACCTACAATGATCGGGCATACTATTGCTATCCATAACGGAAAGGAGCATTTGCCTATTTATATAACAGATCGTATGGTAGGCCATAAATTGGGAGAATTTTCACCGACTCTAAATTTCCGGGGACATGCGAAAAATGATAACAGATCTCGGCGTTAATAATTTTTTAATTCGATTAAAAAAAAATAATAAAAAAAAAAATATAAAAGCGAATACAGATGCTTATCGTTTATTAATGAGAGGTGAACCTTATAATTATGGAGAAAAAGAACAGAAAGCCGAACCAATATACAGAAGTAATCGCTTCAAGCCAACACATATGTATTTCTGCTCACAAAGCGAGAAGAGTAATTGATCAAATTCGTGGGCGTTCCTATGAAGAAACACTTATGATCCTAGAACTCATGCCTTATCGAGCATGTTATGACATTTTAAAATTGGTTTATTCTGCAGCAGCAAACGCCAATCACAATAAAGGTTTTAATGAAACAAGTTTAATCATTAGTAAAGCTCAAGTCAACGAGGGCACGACTGTGAAAAAATTAAAACCCCGAGCTCGAGGTCGGAGTTATCCCATAAGAAGATCGACCTGTCATATAACTATTGTGTTGAAAGATATATCTGTAGATGAACAACTAGAAAGAGATAAAAGGAAAAAGCAGCTGAGGAATATTTAAAGAAAGAATATTCCATATTAGAAAAACTATAAATACGCTATATTATGTTATGCTTAAAAAAACCCGAATGGATAAAAAAAAACACACCGATATGATGTTTCACGATATATATAGTAGTGGGGGACTATGGGACAAAAAATAAATCCACTTGGTTTCAGACTTGGTGCAACCCAAAGTCATCATTCTGTTTGGTTTGCACAACCAAAGAACTATTCAGAAGATCTACAAGAAGATCAAAAACTACGAGATTGTATCAAAAATTATGTACAAAAAAATCTTAAAATATCCTCTACTGTCGAGGGAATTGCACGTATAGAGATTCAAAAAAGAATTGATTTGATTCAAGTCATAATCTATATGGGATTCCCCAAGTTATTAATAGAAGAAAGGACTCGTAAAATAGAAGAATTACAGTTCAATGTACAAAAAGAACTAAATTGTGTAAACCGAAAACTCAACATTGCTATTACAAGAATTGTAAACCCTTATAGCCACCCCAATATTCTTGCGGAATTTATAGCTGGGCAATTAAAAAATAGAGTTTCATTTCGCAAAGCAATGAAAAAAGCTATTGAATTAACTGAACAGGCAGGTACAAAAGGAATTCAAGTACAAATAGCAGGGCGTATTGACGGAAAAGAAATTGCACGTGTCGAATGGATCAGAGAAGGTAGGGTTCCTCTACAAACCATTCGAGCCAAAATAGATTATTGTTCCTATGCAGTTCGAACTATCTATGGGGTGTTAGGTATCAAAATTTGGATATTTGTAGACGAAAAATAATAAGCATTTACTTAACTTGGATTTAGTTCTATTTATTGATAAAAAATTATTGATAAAAAAACGTTAGTGATAAAAAAACAAACAATTCTATAAGGTTGAATAAAAATTCAATTAATTATTTAATATAATTGCTATGCTTAGTGTGTGACTCGTTGGTTTTTGTAGGATTAGGATTCAAAAAAATGGAATAGCCAGGAGTAGGAACTAATAACTATAGAACTAATAACCAACTCATCGCTTCGCATTATCTGGATATAAAGAAGAGCCAGTCAAAATATGATATATAAGTCATATCGTTGTAGCAACTGAATTTTTTTTTTTTTTTGAAAAGAAAAACCAATCTGATTATGGGTTGTAAAGCAAGATAAAATATACAGATAAACGGAAGGGTGAGAGAAAGATAGAAAAAGAACATCCACGATATATAATTCCAATATGTACGGTCTATGAGTCATCTCATAAAAAAGAATGTAATTAAAGCATCAATACTGATTGATCCCTAATTAGACAAATATGTGGATAAAACCAGACATAAAGAGCCCCGAGCCAATAAAGACTGAGAAGGTTGACTCAAAAAAAAAATTCATTCATTAGGGGCTCCGTTGTAAAATTCAGACCTAATCATTACTCGAGAGGTGGTGGGAACGACAGAACCTGTGAATGTATCAGATTCTATTGAAAAGGAATCCTAATGATTCAGTGGGTAGGATGGCGGAACGAACCAGAATTCATTTTTTTGAAAGATTATAAACTAATCTTATAACTGAATGTTGAAAGAGTAAATATTCGCCCGCGAATTTTTTTTTTTATAAATTTGAATAAATTCGATAGGATAATAAAAAGCAAAATAAAATTAAAGATTCATTATAACATAATACTCAAATTCCATTATCTATAAATAGAATACATGATTAATTATATTCTATATCA